TTTGTTTTCAAAACATTAGATTATGTATCGAGAGAGTAATATGAGAAAAAGGTATTTCCTATTTTATTATCGGAAGTCCAGTTCAGCGTCACAAACTTTTTTTCACACCAGAGGTCTCTTAACAATATTTATAGAGCGAAAAAAACAAGATTCTTTTTTCCTTAGTTTATTTGATCAAATAAAAAAGCAACTTTGGGATTGCTGAATCACAGACAAATCACAGACAAAAAAATATAATAAATATATAAAGCAACGGAGCCATCATAGTATTTTTGAATTCCTCCGAAAGGAAGGGTGGTAAGTTGATCATTTACCTATCGGGGTCTGATCGATCCTATTTTTTTCTTTCTTTGATGGAAGGTAAGGGTCAATTTTATTGTAGAGCCGTATGCAATGCATAAAAGATGCCCGTACGGTTGTTCGATTCTATCTTTTTTTCTTGTTATTCTTTTATCTTTCTTTTATCTTCCCCTCATCATGCGAAATAGAGAAACCTTTTATTATCTTATATCATCAGGGTAATGATCCATCAACCTGCTGGTTCTTTTTCTGAAGTAGCAACGGGAGAATTCATCCTGGAAGTGGGAGAACTGCTGAAACTACGTGAAACCCTGACAAGGGTTTATGTACAAAGAACGGGCAAACCCTTATGGGTTGTATCCGAAGACATGGAAAGAGATGTTTTTATGTCAGCAACAGAGGCCCAAGCTTATGGAATTGTTGATCTTGTAGCTGTTGAATGACAATAGCCTGGATTTCGCGTCAATTCGTGATTTGAAATTACTCCTGCCGAGTTTAATATTCTATGACTTTTATTTACTATTCTATTGAATAAAAGTAATTCATAATCATCCGGTTAGGATCGATCTAAACCAGCCCATTATGTATATGATTCAACATGCCAACTATTAAACAACTTATTAGAAATACAAGACAGCCAATTAGAAATGTCACAAAATCCCCCGCGCTTCGGGGATGCCCTCAGCGTCGAGGAACATGTACTAGGGTGTATGTGCGACTCGTTCAGATCATGAACTAGAACAAAGGAAAGAGAACAATGTTCGAATATCAATGATCAAATAGGATAGAACGGAAAAACGAACTACATTTCCTATCTAAAAATAAGAAAATGGATCATATCCCTTTTATTGTGTATGAAATTTATGGTTTCTATTGGTGTAAATCCACTCACCTCAATTCAAGATGAGAAGCAATTCTCCATTGGTAGCAAATGGTTATCCATTAAGCGGAGGAAATATTAGTTAACATAGACCCCTCTTGCAAGAACGGACTAACAGGGTCAGCTACCCAGCCAACCTTCATAATTAAATACCGTTACTGTATAGGTAGAGCTCGTTGTGAAAGACCTATTACTGGATAATTCATGGGTAGAGCCGAAGAATGTGAACTATACAAGTTAGCAATAACATTGATTAAATGAAGTAAAGGCTCCGGTGTATAGAGAAGACCTCACCGTTTAAGAAGTAACCATAGAAACGATGAAATCCACTATTTCTTTATCATTGCTATTTTTTTTTTAATACCTAGTATAGTACAAGTTCGTATTTCGAGGTGAAATGCCTAGAAAAAATAAAAAATCGTGGTTGGGAAGGTTATAGTAGCCAAAGCCATTGGAATTTTTAGTTTATACATTGGAAAAATCCGTTTTGTTATTAATATACTAGTAAAGGGGCAAAAGAATAACTGAAAGAAAGGAAATCTATTAGTTATTCGTTAAAGTTTCATTTATTCAATGACCAGAATTAGACGGGGATATATCGCTCGGAGACGTAGAACAAAAATTCGTTTATTTGCATCAAGCTTTCGGGGGGCTCATTCAAGACTTACTCGAACTATTACTCAACAAAAAATAAGAGCTTTGGTTTCGGCTCATCGGGATAGGGATAGGCAAAAAATAAATTTTCGTCGTTTGTGGATCACTCGAATAAATGCAGCAATTCGTGAAAGGGGGGTATGCTATAGTTATAGTAGATTAATAAACGATCTGTACAAGAGACAGTTGCTTCTTAATCGTAAAATACTTGCACAAATAGCTATATCAAATAGGAATTGTCTTTATATGATTTCCAATGAGATCATAAAAGAAGTAGGTTGGAAGGAATCCACCGGTTAAACGGAGTTGCCCGGAGAATGAACTCCGGGAAGGTCGAATAAAAATGAATAGAATATGATAAAATATGAGAAAGTAGTCAAAATAAATATGAATCAACACGTTCAATAAAAAGATTGCTTCTTCCCAGATTATTATTTTTTTCTTACGACACGAGAATTAAATCCGGATTCTTGTATTTTTCCAACAAAATATAAATCCGCGTTTGAGTTCGAATGGGAAGTTGAATTCAAGTGAAGAAAGAGTAAACCTATCTTTTTCTGGCTCTAAGACTAGAAGTTCTAGTGGTCGACTCGGTTCTTTCAAATTGTTTCTCATTATTAAGAAAAGGTAACAAAGATAAAATACGAGCTTGTTTTATAGCAATAG